CAGCAGCTACAAAATGGGAGTTCGATAGAATATAAAATAAGGATATAGAAAAAAAACCAATCCCAATGAAAAGGCAGAATAAATTGGATTGGGAAGTAATATCACTCCTAGACTTCCTAATATAAGACCCAATCCCAGGAAGACTAAAAGAAAATCATGTATTGGTCCAGATAAATCCATTATATGTAAACTAAGAAATAAATAAATCGAAATATCATGACTTTGTTGATCTGAACAGGAAAAAGAAGTGACTTTCTTTTTTATGAATTGCATTTTTGACAAGTATGGATTATTGAAAAGAATAAGACATGGATTTGGATATTTCCCTTCAACCCCGCAATATTACTTATTCGACATGAATAGTTGAAGGAAATTCTACGAAGAGAAAATGGATTATGGGAGTGTCTGACTTGAACGATTGATTGGTCCGTGCAGATAGATGCCTTTATCTATATCTGCCGCATTGGAATTAATAATCAAATGTGTCTTTGTTCCAACCACCGTGTAAGCGCCATACAAAGGATAGGCTGGTTCACTTGAAGAGAATCTATGATCCGATCCGAATCATGTCGTACATGAGCCGGCTCCGTCAGATCCAGTCGAATAAGTGAAATAGAGAATAAGTGAAATAGATAAAGGTTGATCTATTTCACTTATTTTCATTTTCATCTTCGTCATCCGATTCAAAAAGTTCTTTCTTACCCAAATGATTATGATCAATATGAATTCCAACAACTTCATGAAGAAAATCATGAAGAAAATGTGCCCAACTAAGCAACCAGCCAAACTACTTATTACAAATACAATCTTCTTTTCGTTGTCGTTGTTATAGCGAGAGAGACAAAAGTTGACTAATCCGGGGATCATTGAATCGGAATTGTGGATTTTGTTCAATAGGTTAAGGAATTGCACAAACAATGCTTGCATTTTCATCTCCAATCGCCTTAGAAAAATATAGATCTGGGCAAGCATGATAACCAGCTCGCTTTCTTTCTTTCGTAGCAAAAATATATAACATAGGAGAATCATTATTACGAGACCAAAAATGAGTACCATGACTAGGAATTTGCTTTGGATCATAGGAATCCTCCTCTCCTTATTGAATCCAGTTTTATGAGGAGCGCCACTCCTACTTGTTTAGAAAAAGGATCCACAAAAATTAAAAATATTATTAATATATATATAGAAATCAAAAATGGCAGTATTGTCAAGCGGACGATCTAGCCAGAATCTTTTTTCCATGTATTTGAATTCTGTCTCTTCTATCTATTCTATTATATTCTATTTATTTCGAATATTTTTTCTATTTCTTTCTATACGGAAATTCGCAGATAGATTATCGATCTGACGCAGTGGAATGAATAGCCACTGTCTATTTTTCCTCCTTTCTTATAAGTGGAATCGTTTTCTATACGATATATATTAACTCGATTATCTCAGTCATTTTTTTGATGACTTTTTTTGTTCGATTCGCTGCCATTCCAGTCGAATAAGTGAAATAGAGAATAAGTGAAATAGGTAAAGGTTGATCTATTTCACTTATTTTCATTTTCATCTTCGTCATCCGATTCAAAAAAGTTCTTTCTTACCCAAATGATTATGATCAATATGAATTCCAACAACTTCATGAAGAAAATCATGAAGAAAATGTGCCCAACTAAGCAACCAGCCAAACTACTTATTACAAATACAATCTTCTTTTCGTTGTCGTTGTTATAGCGAGAGAGACAAAAGTTGACTAATCCGGGGATCATTGAATCGGAATTGTGGATTTTGTTCAATAGGTTAAGGAATTGCACAAACAATGCTTGCATTTTCATCTCCAATCGCCTTAGAAAAATATAGATCTGGGCAAGCATGATAACCAGCTCGCTTTCTTTCTTTCGTAGCAAAAATATATAACATAGGAGAATCATTATTACGAGACCAAAAATGAGTACCATGACTAGGAATTTGCTTTGGATCATAGGAATCCTCCTCTCCTTATTGAATCCAGTTTTATGAGGAGCGCCACTCCTACTTGTTTAGAAAAAGGATCCACAAAAATTAAAAATATTATTAATATATATATAGAAATCAAAAATGGCAGTATTGTCAAGCGGACGATCTAGCCAGAATCTTTTTCCATGTATTTGAATTCTGTCTCTTCTATCTATTCTATTATATTCTATTTATTTCGAATATTTTTTCTATTTCTTTCTATACGGAAATTCGCAGATAGATTATCGATCTGACGCAGTGGAATGAATAGCCACTGTCTATTTTTCCTCCTTTCTTATAAGTGGAATCGTTTTCTATACGATATATATTAACTCGATTATCTCAGTCATTTTTTTGATGACTTTTTTTGTTCGATTCGCTGCCATTCCAGTCGAATAAGTGAAATAGAGAATAAGTGAAATAGGTAAAGGTTGATCTATTTCACTTATTTTCATTTTCATCTTCGTCATCCGATTCAAAAAAGTTCTTTCTTACCCAAATGATTATGATCAATATGAATTCCAACAACTTCATGAAGAAAATCATGAAGAAAATGTGCCCAACTAAGCAACCAGCCAAACTACTTATTACAAATACAATCTTCTTTTCGTTGTCGTTGTTATAGCGAGAGAGACAAAAGTTGACTAATCCGGGGATCATTGAATCGGAATTGTGGATTTTGTTCAATAGGTTAAGGAATTGCACAAACAATGCTTGCATTTTCATCTCCAATCGCCTTAGAAAAATATAGATCTGGGCAAGCATGATAACCAGCTCGCTTTCTTTCTTTCGTAGCAAAAATATATAACATAGGAGAATCATTATTACGAGACCAAAAATGAGTACCATGACTAGGAATTTGCTTTGGATCATAGGAATCCTCCTCTCCTTATTGAATCCAGTTTTATGAGGAGCGCCACTCCTACTTGTTTAGAAAAAGGATCCACAAAAATTAAAAATATTATTAATATATATATAGAAATCAAAAATGGCAGTATTGTCAAGCGGACGATCTAGCCAGAATCTTTTTCCATGTATTTGAATTCTGTCTCTTCTATCTATTCTATTATATTCTATTTATTTCGAATATTTTTTCTATTTCTTTCTATACGGAAATTCGCAGATAGATTATCGATCTGACGCAGTGGAATGAATAGCCACTGTCTATTTTTCCTCCTTTCTTATAAGTGGAATCGTTTTCTATACGATATATATTAACTCGATTATCTCAGTCATTATCCGATTCAAAAAAGTTCTTTCTTACCCAAATGATTATGATCAATATGAATTCCAACAACTTCATGAAGAAAATCATGAAGAAAATGTGCCCAACTAAGCAACCAGCCAAACTACTTATTACAAATACAATCTTCTTTTCGTTGTCGTTGTTATAGCGAGAGAGACAAAAGTTGACTAATCCGGGGATCATTGAATCGGAATTGTGGATTTTGTTCAATAGGTTAAGGAATTGCACAAACAATGCTTGCATTTTCATCTCCAATCGCCTTAGAAAAATATAGATCTGGGCAAGCATGATAACCAGCTCGCTTTCTTTCTTTCGTAGCAAAAATATATAACATAGGAGAATCATTATTACGAGACCAAAAATGAGTACCATGACTAGGAATTTGCTTTGGATCATAGGAATCCTCCTCTCCTTATTAAATCCAGTTTTATGAGGAGCGCCACTCCTACTTGTTTAGAAAAAGGATCCACAAAAATTAAAAATATTATTAATATATATATAGAAATCAAAAATGGCAGTATTGTCAAGCGGACGATCTAGCCAGAATCTTTTTTCCATGTATTTGAATTCTGTCTCTTCTATCTATTCTATTATATTCTATTTATTTCGAATATTTTTTCTATTTCTTTCTATACGGAAATTCGCAGATAGATTATCGATCTGACGCAGTGGAATGAATAGCCACTGTCTATTTTTCCTCCTTTCTTATAAGTGGAATCGTTTTCTATACGATATATATTAACTCGATTATCTCAGTCATTTTTTTGATGACTTTTTTTTGTTCGATTCGCTGCCATTCCAGTCGAATAAGTGAAATAGAGAATAAGTGAAATAGATAAAGGTTGATCTATTTCACTTATTTTCATTTTCATCTTCGTCATCCGATTCAAAAAAGTTCTTTCTTACCCAAATGATTATGATCAATATGAATTCCAACAACTTCATGAAGAAAATCATGAAGAAAATGTGCCCAACTAAGCAACCAGCCAAACTACTTATTACAAATACAATCTTCTTTTCGTTGTCGTTGTTATAGCGAGAGAGACAAAAGTTGACTAATCCGGGGATCATTGAATCGGAATTGTGGATTTTGTTCAATAGGTTAAGGAATTGCACAAACAATGCTTGCATTTTCATCTCCAATCGCCTTAGAAAAATATAGATCTGGGCAAGCATGATAACCAGCTCGCTTTCTTTCTTTCGTAGCAAAAATATATAACATAGGAGAATCATTATTACGAGACCAAAAATGAGTACCATGACTAGGAATTTGCTTTGGATCATAGGAATCCTCCTCTCCTTATTAAATCCAGTTTTATGAGGAGCGCCACTCCTACTTGTTTAGAAAAAGGATCCACAAAAATTAAAAATATTATTAATATATATATAGAAATCAAAAATGGCAGTATTGTCAAGCGGACGATCTAGCCAGAATCTTTTTTCCATGTATTTGAATTCTGTCTCTTCTATCTATTCTATTATATTCTATTTATTTCGAATATTTTTTCTATTTCTTTCTATACGGAAATTCGCAGATAGATTATCGATCTGACGCAGTGGAATGAATAGCCACTGTCTATTTTTCCTCCTTTCTTATAAGTGGAATCGTTTTCTATACGATATATATTAACTCGATTATCTCAGTCATTTTTTGATGACTTTTTTTGTTCGATTCGCTGCCATTCCAGTCGAATAAGTGAAATAGAGAATAAGTGAAATAGATAAAGGTTGATCTATTTCACTTATTTTCATTTTCATCTTCGTCATCCGATTC